ATGGCAGTTCCAAAAAAACGTACTTCTATGTCAAAAAAACGTATTCGTAGAAATATTTGGAAGAAAAAAGGATATTTAGTTGCAGTAAAAACTTTTTCTTTAGCGAAATCGGTTTCCACCGGGCATTCAAAAAGTTTTTTTGTGCGACAAACAAATAATAAAGTCTTAGAATAATCTCAATTGATATAGCCTAAAGAACCTCAAATTTTGTAAGATGAATGTTAACTAATGTATTTTTCTGTATTGAATTTATCAATATTACTTAGAACTCACTGCTGTGATATATAGAATAAGAGTTTTTTGTATATTGGGTTCTAAGTAATATTTTTTTTTTTCCCTATCGCAATTGTACTTTTCTATTGTGAAAAGTACAATTGTGATAGAGATTTAAACTCTTTTGTTATATGCCTATCCCAAAACTTAATTGGTTTTGTAAATGGTACTTAATTGGTTTTGTAAATGGTATTAGAAATTATATGCGCAATAAAGAATATTAATACTTTAATTTAAATATACTAAGGTATCGAAATCATTAGAAAAATAACAAATTATTTGTATTTAATGATGAAATTGTGATAGATATGAAATCCTAGTTATTTGATTTTGTTCATTGAAAAAAAAACTCAATCTTTTTCATTTGAATCCATGGAATCGGATAAATGAAAAACAAATCATAAAAAAATAGAGAAAAAAAGACAATTCTTAGTTTTATACCTCAACCGAGAAAAAACTATGGAGTTCCAACTGTTTGGAGAAAACTTAGTTTCTAGTACATGAAAGTTGATTGTTAAAAAACCCACGACGATACTACCTAGGTAGGTATTTTATTGAAGATTCAAATATTTAAACCACAAACCAGTCTTTATTCATTGATTCTAATTAATGTTTCCTAAACTATATTGAATCCTTGAATCTCGACGATTCAACATGAATTGACTATTATTATTTCAAGTAAGCCGCCGTGGTGAAATCGGTAGACACGCTGCTCTTAGGAAGCAGTGCTAAAGCATCTCGGTTCGAGTCCGAGTGGCGGCATCTTCTAAAAGAGATACAATAGATCCTAAAATGTATTCAATTCGCGATTTCCAATTCTGTAATGGGACCCCTTTTATGATATTTGCGACTTTAGAACATATATTAACTCATATCTCTTTTTCGATCATTTCAATTGTTATTATGATTCATTTGATGACCTTATTAGTCCACAAAATTGTAGGATTACGTGATTCATCAGAAAAAGGGATGATAGCTACCTTTTTCTCTATAACAGGATTATTAGTTTCTCGTTGGATTTCTTCGGGACATTTTCCATTAAGTAATTTATACGAGTCATTAATCTTCCTTTCGTGTAGTTTCTTCATTATTCATATGATTCCCAAGATACGTAACCTTAAAAACGATTTAAGCACAATAATTGCACCAAGTACCATTTTTACTCAAGCCTTTGCCATGTCGGGTCTTTCAACTGAAATGCATCAATCCGCAATATTAGTACCTGCTCTACAATCTCAGTGGTTAATGATGCACGTAAGTATGATGTTATTGAGCTATGCAGCTCTTTTATGCGGATCATTATTATCAGTCGCTCTTCTAGTCATTACATTTCCAAAAAACATCAAAATTTTTTGTAAAAGCAATAATTTATTAATTAAGTCATTTTTCTTTGGTGAGATTGAATATTTGAATGAAAAAAGAAGTGTTTTTAAAAACACTTCTTTTCCTTCATTTCGAAATTATTACAAATATCAATTAACTGAGCGTTTGGATTATTGGAGTTATCGTGTCATTAGTCTAGGGTTTACCTTTTTAACCATAGGTATTCTTTGTGGAGCAGTATGGGCTAATGAGGCATGGGGATCCTATTGGAATTGGGACCCCAAGGAAACTTGGGCATTTATTACTTGGACCATATTCGCGATTTATTTACATACTAGAACAAATATAAATTGGAAAGGTACGAATTCGGCACTTGTAGCTTCTATAGGATTTATTATAATTTGGATATGCTATTTTGGGATCAATCTATTAGGAATAGGTCTACATAGTTATGGTTCATTCACATAAACATCTAATTGAATAAACTACATGAAGAATACATAAGATAAAAACATCATCCCATATATAACGAAAGTTTGTTTTTATGAGTTTTTGAGAACCATTAAAATTTGAATGATTCCTTGATTCAAACGGTTCTCAAAAACTCGAGATGTATCTAATTACAATTCTTATTCATTTTATTTCTTTTTTCATTATACAGTACAGCAAACGATTTTCAAAATATTTAATTCAAAGAATTATAAGACTTTCCTTCCGTTTCATTAATGAAACACTATCTATGATAATAATTGGATAAGATAGCGTGTACCTTGTCAACTGATAACGAGAGAACAAAATCGGGATAAATACCAATACTTATTACGGGTAGAAAGATACAGATTGAAAGAAATAGTTCTCGTAGTCCAGAATCCCAAAAATTAGAGTTTGGAATATTAAATAACTTGTATCCATAAAACATCTGACGTAACATAGATAATAAATAAATAGGAGTTAATATCATTCCAATTGCCATTACAAAAGTAATTAGAATTTTTGACATTAAAAGATATTTTGTACTAGTAATTAGTCCAAAAAATACTACAAATTCCGCAACAAAACCACTCATTCCTGGCAATGCAAGAGAAGCCATCGAGAAGCTACTGAACATGGTAAATGTTTTTGGCATTGGGATAGATATCCCTCCCATTTCTTCGAGATAAACAAGACGTGTTCTATCACAACTCGTTCCCGCCAAGAAAAAAAGTGCAGCACCAATAAATCCATGAGAGAGCATTTGTAAAATAGCTCCATTGAGTCCCATGTCGGTTATAGAACCAATTCCTATAATTGTGAAACCCATGTGAGATACAGAGGAATAGGCTATTCTCTTTTTTAAATTACGTTGACCAAGAGAAGTTGAAGCTGCATAGATTATTTGCATTGTTCCTATTATCACCAACCAAGGAGAAAATATAGAATGAGCGTGGGGTAGTAATTCCATATTGATCCGAATCAATCCATATGCGCCCATTTTTAATAGGATTCCAGCTAAAAGCATACATGTACTGTAATGTGCTTCTCCATGGGTATCAGGTAACCATGTATGTAGGGGTATAATCGGCAATTTGACAGCATAAGCAATAAGGAAGCCAAAATAGAATATTATTTCCAATGCCACAGGATATGATTGATTAATTAATCTTTCAAAATCTAATGTTGGTTCATTGGAACCATATAAACCCATACCTAGAACTCCTATTAAGAAAAAAATGGAACCCCCTGCAGTGTACAAAATAAACTTTGTAGCCGAGTAGAGACGTTTCTTTCCCCCCCACATGGATAAAAGTAAGTAAACAGGAATTAATTCTAACTCCCACATGATGAAAAAAAGTAAAAAGTCTCGAGAGGAAAATAATCCTATTTGACCGCTGTACATTGCTAGCATCAGGAAATAGAACAACCGCGAATTTCGAGTAATTGGCCAAGCTGCTAAAGTTGCTAAAGTAGTGATAAATCCTGTCAGTAAAATGGGTCCTATGGAAAGTCCATCGATCCCTAGTCTCCAGTGGAAATCAAAAACATCTATCCATTTAGAATCTTCCTTCAATTGCATTAATGGATCATCCAATTGGAAATGATAACAGAATGCATAAGTCGTTAGAAGGAGTTCTAACAAGCATATACATATAGTATACCACCTAAACATCTTATTCCCTCTATGAGGGAAAAAGAAAATTGAGGAACCCGCGAATATCGGTAAAACAACAAGTATTGTTAACCAAGGAAAATAACTCGTGATAAAGACAAGATACATTTTGACCAGAAAAGCCCGTCCTCAAAATAATATATTTTGTCGAGCACGGGCTTTTGTCGGTAAAGAGGAATCACAAATGATTCAAGTGGAGTTTTTTGTAACGTATCAATAAGATAGAGCCATGCTGCGAGTTGTTTCAGGCCCTAAATAAACACGGACACTCAAAAAATCTGTTGGGCAGGCAGATTCACATCTCTTACAACCTACACAGTCCTCGGTTCTTGGCGCGGAAGCTATTTGCTTGGCTTTACATCCGTCCCAAGGTATCATTTCCAATACATCTGTGGGGCAAGCTCGTACACATTGAGTACACCCTATACATGTATCATAAATTTTTACTGAATGTGACATTGGATCTATAAATTACAGTTTTGAACATAAAAGATTTTCGATCTGGTCAAATCAAATTAGTAGTAAATGAATCATATATTATATATTGTAATATTGTAGACACCAGACGAAACAGTGGTTTATTAAAAACAATCAATATATTTCTTAAATAAATCTGTTTATGAGAAAAGGTCAAGACACTTTGATTTTCGTTTCAACAATTATGATGATACGAGTTGCACATGCAAATTAAAATTAATTGGCCAACAAATTGGTCATCATTATTTCAATATAAATATAAAAATGCAATTCCATTTTATTGAATTGCATTCAAATTCAATAAAAAATAGTATTTCAATTCTATTAAATATTTTTATGTGTCTTTATTTAAATTATCTATGATGATTATCACTAATTATTCAACAAATTCGATTGATTAATACGAGTTGATTTTATGTTACGATGGATCGACGAAACAATAGCAAGTCCAATAGCTGCTTCAGCAGCTGCAATGGCTATAACAAAGATTGAGAAAATGTCTCCTTTTAATTGGCGACTATCAAATATATCAGAAAATGTTACAAGATTGATATTAACCGAATTTAGTATAAGCTCAAGACACATAAGCGCTCTAACCATGTTTCGACTTGTGATCAATCCATAGATACCGATAGAAAATAAATAAACACTCAAAAAAAGGACATGCTCAAACATCATTGACTAACTCCTTATCAATCTCGATTCATTTCAATATGAACAACAATTCAACCGATTCAATTGATTAGAATAGAACAATTACACAACAAAAGAAGATATTGACGGTAGATAGATTTAACTAAAAATTTCTATTTATTTATTTAGAATTTAGTTAGAATTCTAAGAATTGGGAATCATTATAAGTTAAGTATTTTTATTGCTTATTGTCGAGCCATAGTAATTGCACCTATCAAGGAAACTAAAAGAATTATTGAAATGAGTTCAAACGGAAGATAAAAATCTGTTGATAAATGAATCCCAATTTGTTGAACGTTATTTATTAGGTCCTGTTCCATAATCTGGTTTGACCTTGCAGTCCAAATAATTCCGTACCATGACGTATCTGGGATAGTAGTAATTAGTGAAAAAAGAATAGTTGTACAAACCATCAAAGTGACCCCATCTCCAATGGTCCAAAAATAGGAATTATTGGAATATTCTGAACCATTCATGAACATTACAGCAAATATGATCAAGATATTTATGGCTCCCACATAAATAAGGAGCTGTGCGGCAGCTACAAAATAGGAGTTCGATGAAATATAGAATAAGGATATACAAACAAGAACCAATCCCAATGAAAAGGCAGAATAAATTGGATTGGTAAATAATACTACCCCCAGACCCCCTAATACAAGAATTGACCCCAGAAATACAACAAGAATATCATGTATTGGTCCAGGTAAATCCATTATGTATAAAATACAAAATAAATAACTTTAACTATTTCATGACCTTACTTTAACTTTACTAAATAAATGGTCCAGGAAAGGAAAAGGGGTTACCCTATTTTTGTTTTCTTGTATATAATATTGTATATGATACATTTATAATTGAATTGAATTTGAATATGGATTAATGTAGATATAGATAAAATTATCGGGCCAACCTTACTTTATTTATATTTATCCGAAAAAAAAAAGTAGTTGAAATTTGCTATTTCGAAATCATTACTAAAAATATATTTTTAGTTTAAATCAAAGAGTGATTCTCAACAATCATTAGTTTTTATTTGTAGTTACTGACTACTCAAAATAAAAAGCTTGGATCCTTTATATCAAAACAAAATCTTAGTAATCGGTAATTGTTCTTGAATCAAAGGGTTTATCTTTGTCTATTTTTATTTGAGTCGAATTCATAACTGTTTGAATTGTGTAATCTCCAATTATTGAGATTGGTAATCGACCCAAAGCAATTTGATTATAATTCAATTCGTGACGATCATAAGTAGAAAGTTCATATTCTTCAGTCATTGATAAACAATTTGTTGGACAATACTCGACACAGTTACCACAAAATATACAAACCCCGAAATCTATACTATAATTAAGTAATTGTTTCTTTTTAATATCTCTTTCAAATCTCCAATCAACAACGGGTAGATCTATCGGGCATACACGAACACATACTTCACAAGCAATACATTTATCAAATTCAAAGTGGATTCGACCCCGGAAACGTTCTGATGTGATCGATTTTTCATAAGGATATTGAATAGTTACAGGTAAACGATTTGTGTGGGATAAGGTAATTATGAAACTTTGACCAATGTACCTTGCAGCTCGTATTGTTTGTTGACCATAATTCATGGACCCAATTACCATAGGGAACATATTGTAGATATACATGAAAAATTTGACGTTTCTTTCTCTTGTTTGATAGAGATTATGAATCTAAAATAGTGTTATCGTATTCTCTTATTTATAATGAAACAAGTTGGGAAGAAGTTGTTAATAACAGATTACCTAGAGAAATAGGTAAAAGAAATTTCCATCCAAGATTTAATAACTGGTCCATTCTCATTCTAGGTAAAGTCCATCTTGTTGTGATAGAAATGAAGAGAAACAAATAAGCTTTAGTTAATGTAATAAGGATACCCATTGTCATTCCAAAAATGCCGGCGATTTTTTTTATTCCGAAAAGCTCAGAAATGGATATATACGGAATAGGTAAATTCCACCCACCTAAGTAAAGAACTGTTACAAATAATGAAGAAACTAATAAATTTAGGTAAGAAGCAAGATAAAATAAACCGTATTTGATACCCGAATACTCGGTTTGATAACCTGCTACTAATTCCTCCTCCGCTTCTGGTAAATCAAAGGGCAATCTCTCACATTCGGCTAGAGAAGAAATTAGAAAAACAATAAATCCTATAGGCTGGCGCCACAGATTCCACCCCCAAAAACCATATTTTGACTGTGCTTCAACTATATCAACTGTACTTGAACTGTTAGATAATCATAGTCGATAATAACATCACTGTTCCCATCGCTATTTCAAAACCGTACGTGAGACCTCAGCTTCATACGGCTCCTCGATGGCCACAAAAAAAATGTAAGGACGGGTTCGGTATTATCACCATCTTTGGATGGATAGAATAAAGATACATCGGAAAGTCCCAAATTAGACCAATGGAATTCTGTCTGCTAGAATAAGAAAAAAAGTGCTTCCGAATTGATCTCATCCTTTACAATAAAAATTTCTCTTTATTCGGTAATAACTTAATATTTCAATAAAATACTCCTTATATTAATCAATACAAAATAAAAAGAATTAGTCATTAGTTCATGAATCGTGATAAGAATTCGATATGTATGAATATGGATAGAGAAAAGAATAAATAAGGATCCCCTTTTTTTATTATTCATTCAATTACTGCATTCCATTTATTTTTTCCTGTTCTTCTGTCTCAGAGGAGGATACTCAAAAATAAAATAAAGAATTAATTCGTTCTTGATAGTAATTTCTTTAACCAGTGAATAGGAGCATACTCTAGATCGGAATCGTAGGGAAGTACTACTTGATCATTTCTACCAATTTCAAGTCCTTATTATGATTCGTTTTATGAAGAAATACCTCTTTTTTGATACCTTACATTATCTCCATTACTAATCCTTTGTGTACCTTGGTGTTCCTAACCGTCCACTGACTTTTGATTGATCCCCGGTATAGTAATACATACGAGACAGTAGTAGAAACTCCATACAGTTGATCTTTTGTTTGCGCCCGCTTCAAGATATGATGACTAATCAAAAAATCTTAATCTTGGGGTAAGCAGTTTACACTGCTTATTTTTACTTCAACTTTATTCTTGTACATAGGGAATGAGATTGTTTCTTCTTACTACAAATTTTGAAGCTGTTTAGTTTCACTCATATAACTATCTGGTTTAACTCATCAACCCGAATGTTGAATAAAAAAAATGAAAACATCTATTCAATACATTGAACCTCTTTCTTTTTTCTTTTATTTCTAGAAGAGAGGTTCAAAGTTCATATTCCAACGAATCACACGTAGAGATATTGATAACACACATAGAGTTAATGGTATTTCATAACTAATAGATTGAGCAGCAGCTCGTAGACCACCTAAAAAGGAATATTTATTATTCGATCCATATCCTGACATAAGAAGCCCAATAGGAGCAATACTAGAAATGGCGATCCATAAAAAAACACCTATACTGAGATCGGCTAAAACAAGACGATACCCAAAAGGAATTACTAAATAACTTAGTAGAATTGATATAACCGCTATAGACGGTCCCACACTAAACAAACGAATATCTCCTCGAGATGGGAGGAGGTCCTCTTTAAAAAGTAGTTTAGTCCCATCCGCTATAGCTTGAAGAATTCCCAACGGGCCAGCATATTCAGGCCCAATACGTTGTTGTATCGCTGCAGATATTTCTCTTTCTAACCACACAATTACTAGTACCCCCATTGTTATTCCCAATATAAGGGTCAAAATGGGTACAATCCATATTAGTCCATACACTTCTTTAAAAAATTCCGATGTAGAAAAAGAATTGATAGTTTGTACTTCTGTCGTATCAATTATCATTTCAACGATCAACTTCTCCCATAATGATATCTATACTACCCAATATCGTCATGATATCAGCCAATTTCATTCTTTTAACTAGCTGAGGAAGAATTTGCAAATTGATAAAACCGGGTGGACGAATTTTCCATCTCCAGGGGAAAACACTATTATCTCCTATCAAATAAATTCCCAATTCTCCTTTTGGGGCTTCCACTCTCACATAAAGTTCTTGTTTCGACAATTCTAAATTGGGTGAAGGTTTTTTACTAATAAATCTATATTCAAAATCATTCCATTCGGAATTCTTTGCTCTATCAAAGCGTCGTACTTCTAAATTTTCATAAGGTCCTCCAGGAATTCCTTCTAGAGCCTGTTGAATAATTTTTATGGATTCCTTCATTTCACCGATTCGTACTAAATAACGAGCTAATGAATCTCCTTCTTTTTGCCATTGGACTTCCCAATCAAATTCATTGTAACACTCATAATGATCAACTTTACGAAGATCCCATTGGATTCCAGAAGCTCGTAACATCGGTCCTGATAAACCCCAATTTACAGCTTCTTCTCCACCAATAATGCCCACTCCTTCAACTCGTTCCAAAAAAATGGGATTCCACGTAATAAGTTTTTGATATTCAACAACTCCTGTTAAAGAATAATCGCAGAAATCCAAACATTTATCTATCCATCCATAAGGTAGATCAGCAGCTACTCCTCCAATACGGAAATAATTATGCATCATTCGCATACCTGTGGCGGCTTCGAATAGATCATATATCAATTCCCTTTCTCTGAAAATATAGAAAAAGGGAGTCTGTGCACCGATATCCGCCATAAAAGGTCCAAGCCATAACAAATGAGAAGCTATACGGCTCAATTCCAGCATAATTACTCTGATATAGCTAGCTCTTTGAGGTACTTGAACATTTTCCAATTGTTCTGGCGCATTTACGGTTATTGCCTCTGTGAACATAGTAGCTAAATAATCCCATCGTGTTACATAAGGTAGATATTGTATAATTGTTCGATTTTCCGCTATCTTTTCCATTCCTCTGTGTAAATAGCCCAATATGGGCTCACAGTCAATAACATCTTCACCATCGAGAGTAACGATTAGTCGGAGAACACCATGCATTGATGGGTGGTGAGGCCCCATATTGACTATCATGAGATCTTTTCTTGTAACCGGTACTGTCATATCTTTTCTTCCTTAATTCATTATTCCATGAATTCCTCAAAACGAGACTCATCAAAACGAAAAATTGAATACTACAAAAAAAATTCTAACGATTAAATTAACGAGTTTTTGGCTCTCGAATATCCAACTGACCAATTAATTTCTTATAACGTACTCTATTTTTCTTTGACAAATAAGCCAGCAACCGTTGACGTTTTCCTAGAATTTTTCGTAGACCCCTTTGCGATAAAAAATCTTTTTTGTGCAATTCCAAATGTGAAGTAAGTCTCCGTATCTTATTGGTGAAACTGAATACTTGAAATTCAACAGAACCTTTATTTTCTTCTTTTTCTTCTTGTGGAATAATGGAAATGAATGAATTTTTGACCATAAAAAATTTTTCTATCCTTTTTCTTTCTTTTTCATGGATTTTTCCGATCAGGAAAAATAATAAAAAAAAAAAGAATTATGCCGGTTATTTTAATCTAGTACACACATCTAGTACACACAAAAATTTGGATTTATTCATATACTACTTCTTTATTTTATCCAAATCAAATTGAAAATTTGATTTGGATAGAAAGGGATAATATGTTTCCGCATTAACGAAAGAAAAGAATTTATTTCTATCTAAAAGGATTCCCCTAATTTATTTATTCCTATATCCAATTGAATGGATACACCATTCAATCTGTATCATTTACCAAAATATAACATATGCATACATCTTTCGGCTTTCATATACCAAAAATGTCACGGAATATAGATATATATATGATATAGGAAATATACTATTAAATTAAATAATTCTAAATCGTGGATACATATGTATCCTTGACATACTGAAACGACTGCCATTATTGGTATCAAACCAATAGCGATTCATACAAGCTAAATCTTCTAATCGGTAATTGGGCCAAAGAACAAATTTGCATTTAATGAATTTATTTGTATCCGTATTAAGATGCTTGTCCTCATCCAAAAATTTTCCAGAGTTTCTTATGTTGTTTTCATTGCAAAATAATGGATTTCTATTTCTATCCGTAACATTCCAATTATGGGAATTGAAACAAATTAACATTCTCAATTCTCTGCGACGTTTAGGAGATAGAATATTTTCGGGAACAAGGAAATCATAATAATTTGTGTCCCCATTCACAAGCATATTCCCATATCGTACAATGGGTTTATCCAAATTCCTCTTATCAATATATCTTTTTTTTATGCATTTTCTATTAGTTTGGTGTTTATTGTTCTTGACCAATGAAATACTTATAGTTTGATATATAATCAATTTTCCATCCCTTTTTATAGATAGACGAATTGGTTCGATAATTAATATTCCTTTTTTTATCAATTCTGTAAGAGCTAGATCTTTCTGAATTATCATTACATCTAGATGCATCTCTCCTCTTTGAATCGAGGATATAGCAATTTCTTTTGGATTTATCAGTCTAAGTAAGAGACAATATACCTTGATATTATTGATCATTCTTTGGTTCAAGGAGTCATCCCATCTTAATTGAAAAAGGAAATATTTTTTCAGGAAGAAATCTAGTTCTGCTTCCTTGTTTTTCTTGGATTGTTTTTTCTTCTTACCTTTTTTAATGGTAATGTCTGATCTCGCATAATTCTCTTCAATATCTTTTTTTTTTTTTTCTTTTCGTAGATCTGATACAAGATTTACTTGGTCCTGTTGCTCATTTTTTTGTTGGTTTGAATTTTCTAATTTAAGATATTTTTTTTGACTTTTATTTTTATAAAAATAAAAGTCAAAAAGAAGTAATTTGATTGGTATAATCCATGGTTTAATCTTATATGCATCAAAAAGTAAGACAAATTCTGGGAAGAACCAAGATTCTAGATTTGATATGGTATGATAAACTCTTTCTTGATTCATTCCCATCCAATTTAAAAAAATACTTTTTTGATTGGATGGGTTGATTTCTTGATGAATCGTAAGAGAAAAAATATCTTTTTTTTTCAATTTGTTGTTGATTTTTTTTTCAGTCTTAGTATTTTTATCAATTTTGGTACCGATATGTGTATTGGTCCAGGTCTCAATATCGAGATTTTTTCTAAGACAAAAGTGGAGAATTCTACAATCAAAATATTTTCTATCTAGATTTTTATGCGTATCAATAATATATCCTTCTTCTAGATAATCACTAATAGCTGTACTTACCAATACATAAAATGATTCGGATTTTGGTTTATTGAAATTATATGGAATTTTGTGAACCCCGTTTACTTGTAATCTTGACCCATAAATATAAAAATCCTCCTTATCCCCATAGTTCATATATTTATGTGATAAAAGATCATATCTGTAATGTTTTTTCCATTTTTCTTTTTGATTTGTCAATGAATCCGCTGCATAGTAATTTTGTTTCACGTAATGAATTAATTGGTCTTTTTCTTTTTTATATGAATCCGCTTTAATTGAGTCCTTATTTTGAATCCTATAACGTTGATTGATTCTATTTCGCCATTTTTGTGGTACTAACCGCGACCATTTGGTTTGAGATAAATTGTATTGATAATGCCCCTTTAACCAGTTTTTCCATTCAATCATTCCAGACTTATGAATTTTCTTATGTCTTGAATTGTAATCAAATATTCCTCGTGTCATACAATAATCCTTGATTTTATCCTTAATAAAAGGATAAGTCCCCTGATATTGAAGTAGAGATTTCAATTGATACTTGTTAAGTAATTGGGTTTGTGATAATTTGTAAAATACATATGCTTGGGACAAGGAGGATAAGTCATAATACATTTTTGTACTATTACTAATATTAGTATTTGAAAAGGACTTTTTTATAGTGGAAAAAAAGTTCATTGTATTTTGATCTCTTTCATCAATTCCTTCCTGATTTGTTTGATCGTTGTAAACAGATTTATTGATTATTTTTTTTGTTGATTCAAAGAAAAGTTGGAAATAGATCCTGTGAATGGTAATCATACATAGCAAGATATCTATATATATATTTTCAATCAGAGATTTCATAAAATAATGTGATTTACGTATTAATCGTATATTTATTCTTTGGAATATCTGCCAAATATGTTTCTGTGATTTCGATCTTTTATCATCACAAGTTAGAATTATTTTTTTCTTGTCTTTTGTGATTCGTTCTATTTGATTCCTGATTGTGATTGTTTTATCAGAAAGATCTTTCATCTTTTTTTCTATGAGTGAATAATTTGTCCAATTCATGGATTGGATTTGAATGGTTGATTTGTGAATAATCTTATTATTTATTTCGGAATCTTTTCCATTTTCAGCCGTTTCATATACTTTCACCTTGCTCAATTCAAATAAGAATATTGGGTTTACTTTTTGAATTTCCCTCATTATTAGTTTTATAACTAGAGGTATTTTAATGATCCATCTTGTTTTTTCTTTTGAAACTTTTATAAGTAGAAAGAAATCCTTTTTAACTTTTCTAACTTTTTTTTGGAGTTCTTTATAAATAGGTTCAAAAAAGGAAGGTCGTTTTCGGGGATTCCCAAAAGGGAATTCCGCTTCCATTCCCCAAACCGTTAAAAAACAAAAATTGTCTTTTTTTCCTTTTTTTTTTATTTGATCCCTAGGATGAGATCGTATTTTAGATCTTCGCCAAGGTTTCAAACAGAAAGGAAATAGAATCTTTATCTGAATACCGTCTGCTAACCAATCTTTGGGAAATTCTGTTTCTGATAATTGAACACCATTATAAGTGCATTTAACATGCATTTCTCTATTCCACTCCTTCAAATCCTCATACCATTCGGGGAATTGGAATAATAACATACGGCCAATATTTTTAGCAATTATCAATGAAGGCAATACAATGTATTTTCTAAGAAAAGATTGGGTTACTAACATCAAACCTCTTATTGCTTGAGCCAATATAATGCTATCCCAAGTTTCTGATATTACTATACGTTCATTTTCCTCTTTTTTTTCTTCGTTTTTTTTCTCTTTTTCCCTTGTCTCTTCCTCCTCAAAATAAAAATGTGAAATTTTCAATTCTGGTTCTCTCCCCACCGAATTCCTAAAAATGAGATTCATCATTTCAGAGATATAAAAAGAAGAAAAAAAAAATGTTTTGTCTATTCGATCCAAAAAAAGCGGAGAATGCACATTTGCTTGAAACATTTCCCAAATAACCGTTTTACGTCTTTGAGCACGCATGGATCCTTTAATTATATCCCGACGAAAATCCGATTGTTGTGAGTAACGTATCAAAGCCACCTCTTCTGCTTGATCACTACTATTAGTATTATTTGTAGTTGTAATAGGGTTGGTATTCTGATTGTTATCAGTATAAATTACTACGCGTTTGGCTTTTCTTGAACGAATTTCATGATCCTCCTTAGATTCTTCCTCATTTTCTCCCTCCTGTTCTTCCAAATCATCAGTTAATTTGTATGACCACCGAGGAACCCTTTTATGGATTTCTTCTATTCCAATAGATTTATTTCTAATTATTGTTTGATCGTTTGGATCAGTTGTAATTACATCGAATACCCATTTTAAAGCTTTTGTTTGATTTTCTAAATCAATTCTTGTTTGCTCTCTCAATAAAGAATATTTTTTAAAATGCAAAATGGGTGCAGGCTCAAAAGGAAATTCTTTGATTGAGGTTAAGGAATTACCAATATAATTCAGTAATGATTCCCTATCAGGCGGATTCTTTTGATGTTCAAATTTTCTGGAATAATTAGAATTATTAGGAAGTAGCCCATAAATCTTATTTATCCAATTGATTTCTATGGAATCCTCCGTATCTGTAGAAGTGATTAAATCATTCATGATCATATGTGAATAGAATTTTTTTATTGTTCCACGATATGGTCCCCTCAAAAAGGGGTCATACGTTTTGGGCAAGTATTTTTGTTCGTTTTCATCGTTGCATAATCTGGTCCTTTTTTCGAGCATATCTAGAGAAAGAAATCCCTTTTCTTTATCTAGAGCTTTTGTTCGACTTATTAATTCATTGTTCAAGTTGTACTTTTTTTGCTCATTGGTATAAACCCAATAATGATACTGATCCACATGGGATAATTT